AATTTACTACAAATTAAAATATACAGTTTCATCAGGAAAATGAAATATTAAATAGAAGTATCATCAGGTTAGGATCGATCTAAACCAGCCCATTATTTATATGATATGATTCAACATGCCAACTATTAAACAACTTATTAGAAATACAAGACAGCCAATCAGAAATGTCACAAAATCCCCCGCACTTCGGGGATGCCCTCAGCGTCGAGGAACATGTACTAGGGTGTATGTGCGACTCGTTCAGATCATGAGCTGGGATAAAGGTAAAAGAAATAAAACCTTTTCTAGTATCAATGATCAGTACCGGGGAATAGGATAAAATAGAAAAAGAAGTCCGTTCAATTCAGTATAAAAAAACTATATCTATTCTATTGTGTATGAAATTTATGGTTTCCGTTGGTGCAAATCCAATCACCTCAATTTAAGATGAGAATAAATTCTCCATTGGTAAAAAATGGTTATCCATTAAGCGGAGAAAATCCTACTTAAAAATAAAAACAGAAAACTTAGGCCCCTTTTGCAAGAACGGACTAACAGGGTTAGCTACCCAGCCAACTTTCATAATTAAATACCGTTACTGTCTAAGTAGATCTAATCGTGAAAGACCTATTACTGGATAATTCATGGGTAGAGCCAAAGAATGTGAACTATACAAGTTACCAATAACATTGATTAAATGAAGTAAAGGCTCCGGTGTATAGAGAAAACCTCACCGTTTAAGAAGTAACCATATAAACGAAGGAAGCCACTATTTCTTTATCCATTTAGATTTTTTATTTATTATATATATTTTGATTTTGATACCTAGTAAAATAGAATTTATTATTTCGAAGTGAAATGTCTCGAAAAAATAAAAATAGTGGTCGGGAAGGTTATAGTAGCCAAAGTCATTGGAATTGTTAGTTTATACATTGGAAAAAAGCTTTGTTATTAATAGACTAGGAAAGGGAAAAAGAATAACTGAAAGAAAGGAAATCTATTAGTTATTCGTCAAAGTTTCATTTATTCAATGACCAGAATTAGGCGGGGAAATATAGCTCGGAGACGTAGAACAAAAATTCGTTTATTTGCATCAAGCTTTCGAGGGGCTCATTCAAGACTTACTCGAACAATTACTCAACAGAAAATAAGAGCTCTGGTTTCGTCTCATCGGGATAGGGATAAGCAAAAGCGAAATTTTCGCCGTTTGTGGATCACTCGAATAAACGCAGTAATTCGTGAAATAGGGGTATCCTATAGTTATAGTAGATTAATACATGCCCTATATAAGAAACAGGTGCTTCTTAATCGTAAAATACTTGCACAAATAGCTATATCAAATAAAAATTGTCTTTATATGATTTCCAATGAAATCATAAAAGAAGTCGATTGGAAAGAATCCACCGGAATAATTTAAACGGAGTTCCCCGGAGAATGAACTCCGGGAGGGTAAAGTCAAAATGAATGAACACACCCAACAAGAATCTTTAGTCTTACCCGATTCTTTTTTTTCTTACAACATGAGAATTCAATATGTATTTTTCATATTTTTATAACAAAACATCAATCTACGTTTTAGTTATGATTTTACTTTTTATTCAAGTTACGAAAGAGTAAGCCTATTTATTTCTGGCTCGAAGACCCGCAGTTCTGGTGGTCGACTCGGTTCTTTCAAATTGTTTCTCATTATTAAGAAAAGGTAACAAAGATAAAATACGAGCCTGCTTTATAGCAATAGTAATTAATCGTTGTTGTTTCAAGGTCAATCTATTCACCCGTCTAGATAATATTTTTCCTTGTTCGCTAATAAATCGACTAATTAAACTCATGTTTCTATAATCAATTCGATCCCCCGATTGAATCGGGGGCAAACGCCTACGAAAAGATCGCTTGGATTTAAGAAAAGGTCGCTTGGATTTATCCATGGTTTGTTTAGTTTATTCCTTATCCCGAAAATCCTATTTCGGTCGGATCTAAAATGAATTAGAATAAATAGGATTTGGTTTGTTTATATTTAATTATGTTATATATAGAATGTTATTTTTACCCTTCCTTGGAAGGGTTACATACATGTGCTCGATTCGATCTATTTCTTTATCTCCCCATGCATCGTATGTTTGTAACAAAATGGACAGAATTTTCTTAATTCCAATCGATTAGGCGTGTTGTGACGATTCTTTTCAGTAATATATCTGGAAATACCCGTTGATACCTTATTAACACCGTTTCGAACACAACCGGTACATTCCAAAATAACCGTTATTCGGACATCTTTCCCCTTGGCCATGAACCCCCTTTGGATTTTTGATTTACTCAACTCTTCCATTTGCGATCCGAAACGAAGAAGAAGAAAGGAAGTAAAAATAGAAGTTATTAGCTTGAAATCCAATTATAAAAAATTCCCTGCAATCAATATACTAAAAAAATTTCTAAACTTTATTTCAAATCACAGTATTTCATTTACATTTAAGTACCTTGTATAAGAGTCTTGTCCTAGATCTAGGCCGACCCTGTTTATTCTACCTCCATCCCTAGTTAATTTTTGAATTTAATAATTTATTAAATTCAAACTTGAACCCAAGTCTCGAAGCTGTTGAATACACCCTTTCTTTTTTCTCTTTCCTCCCTTTAAGGAAAAAAGAGAAAAAAGGGGCAAAGGATTAGTAAAAAATATTTAATTTTATCTCCAATCTTCGTTATTTGGTACCGTATCAATAACTAGAATCAAAAAAAGGGGAATGTCAACGCATCTGGGAAAAAACGATTAATCTCTATCAATAGACCTGCTAAAGACCCGAACCATAGAGTACTTAATACCGGTGCCACGGAAAGATATGTTTTTAGATCTCGCATTGAAAAATCTCCTTCCTTTTTTTATTGTAATCTAAAATGATAATGATAATACATATATGATCAGATGCATATGCAGTTAAGAACCTTGTACACGGAATCCCTAATTCAAATTGAAATTTACAACTATCCGGTAAATACAATTTTTCTTAAAACATAAAAAAAGGTCCCTTTCGTCCCGAGCATTCCCGAAAACTACTCATTTATTTTTACGACAGGTTCCGTTCCGTATCTCATACCTATATAAGACTTTTCTTTTACTATTATTATATGTTAAATGGGACCAAAAAGACGAAATGCCCATATAAATTGTATAGATCAATGGACGAAATAACGATGTGGAAAACAAGACAGGAATTCTATACAATGATACTGTAGACCAATTGTAGGGATGTAGCGCAGCTTGGTAGCGCGTTTGTTTTGGGTACAAAATGTCACAGGTTCAAATCCTGTCATCCCTACCTATTACTTCTTCGTTGAGCAGTAACGAGGGATTAATTAAGATCGATTCCAATTATATTAATATATAATCGTTCATTAAATTGGGGTTAAAAAAAGTGTCTTTACGTTCTTGTCTTTTATGATAAGAAAGCGCTCTTAGTTCAGTTCGGTAGAACGCGGGTCTCCAAAACCCGATGTCGTAGGTTCAAATCCTACAGAGCGTGATTTCCTCCTTATTTTTCTTAGATCAAATTAGACTGAAAGAGCTTCACTAACTTGAACCGAAATCTAAATTCGACCTCCTTTGTATTAAAGAAAGTAGGAGGTCAATCAAAAAAAGCGATAGTAATTAATCAAAGGTCCGATTGATCACCACGCCTATATTGTAAATATGCAGTTACGAATAATCCAGCCAAAGTAACAGGAATTAGACCTAACACGATTCCAAATAGAAAAACTTCAATCATTGCAATTTATTTCAAAGGAGAAAAAGGAGGTAATATCTATACCTAAATATTAATCTGAATTACCATGAATCTCAATGACCAAGAATTGGCAATTTATACGGAATCCTATCGAAAGATTTCTTTTTATGAATTGTGCATTTCAAATACTAATTTCAGATAAGTCGTATCTTACTCAGACCAATAAATAGAGCTGAGGTTACCGTTAAAGCCGCTAGTAGAAAACCAAAATAACTAGTTATAGTAGGCATGAAGGAGCTAAATGAAATATGTTCTTTTTGTACATATATGTTTCTAAAAAAGCACTTACCTAAGTTTCCTTAAAAAAAAAAAGAGATATTCCAAATTGGCGTATAAAAATAAATTGATTCATCATCTACCACATCTACCCATCTCGCGATTCCAATCAACCGATTCATTGAGCAACTCTTGGGGGCTTCTATAAACTAATAAAAAGAACTGCCCCGTGTAACTTCACTCAAAAATTAAACCTTTTAAAAATGATTACATTATGGAAGAATATAAGAAAACTTTTTTATTGTCTCGGATCCTATTTCTATTTTAGAGACAACGTAAACCTAAAAAAAAGGATTACTTTCAGTAGATTCCGGAATAGGTTCATTCACTTAATATCTTGAACGAATGAGAAGAAAAAAGTTATCCCGCAATCACTCAAAAAAATATTTATTTTGGTCCAACTAGGTTAGTAATTTCTATTATCTTTTCTTTTTTACGTTCTACATTTTTTCTTTCCGTATTATAATTATATTATAAAAACTCGTTCTTGTAGTTAGGTCAAGAAAGAATCTTTTAATCTTGATCTAATACAACAATGTATGCATCAAAAGGGTTGATTACAATTTTTTTATTCTTTTCTTTCATCGAATAGGATTTACTACTATTTCTTATCTTACTTGTTACTGGACGACTAGCCAATTCCTTAAAATGATGAAAAAAGGATTCCAACAAAAACCGCTTCTACAACTACGAACAGGTTCTACCCAAAAACTAATACAAACTCATAATGGAGAGAAATAAACTTTGTTGCATAATTTGATATTGAATGGGGAAGCCTTGTACACTGACAAGCAACAAATAAAGTAAGAAAGCAAATTTTGAGTACTTCCTTTCGATAATGATTGAAAGTGCGTTGCTGTGTCAGAAGAAGGATAGCTATACTTATTCGGTATACTCTAAAGACGCCCTCGGTACAATATTGACGATCTCACAAAGATTTAGTTTTAGTAAATTGAAATTGACTTATCT